TCCAAATCACTGGTATGGCTATCGAAATCATGAGCATCAGCGTGTAGGTTCCAGATCCAAGTGGTAGTATCAGGCCCCTTAGCTATTGTTCTTGAGAAATGACCCGGTCTGGCCCATTCCTCGAAAGAAGTTTTTATGGGATCCCTATCTACCAAAATTTTAACTTCTGGTTCCGGCGAACGAATAATCATTGAGTCCTCCTCTTTCCGGACAACACATACAAAGAGACCTGCCAATAGTTAAGTAATTAGTGAACCTATGAGAGATGTTTAGACTTTGTTTTTTTATCTTCTATCTCCCATCTATCTATTTTCTTTAGTTATTAACTAGAGCAATTATGATCTGGAAGTGGATCCGGGGCAAGTGTTCGGATCTATTATGACATAGTCGTGAGGCGCTTAACGGACCTTTTTAATCTTATAAAACTTTTTCTGGGTTTTGAATTGATGCCAATTTCTTTTTGGGTAACCTAGTGTATTCATACCTCAATTCGAAGTTCCTACAGGGAGCTACTTTATTTTTTACGTAGAACAGATTACTATATACTCTATTTCAAACCGCGTGAACAGTCATTAGTCATTACTAAACTAAGAGACATCCCAGTATTTCTATTTAGTCATTCCAAGGTCTCTTTGATTAGTTTTAATAGCATAAAAAGAATATATTCTCTATTTTATCTGTATATCGTTTATCCCTACGAAATACCAGACGAAATAGAACGATTTTAGAAGGGATATAATGAAATTTTGTGGTTGGTTCTTCCCAGAGAAATGATCCGTTTTATTTGACTGATAGAGACAACAAACAATTAATTATAATATAACAAATAAAAAAAATTCTAAACTTAAACTAAATAATAAACTAAATAATATTAAAGTAATTAATAAAAAAAATAAAAAAATAAGGTGTTCTTATTCGAAACGCCTTGTAATCTTCAACCAATTCTGCGCTTCAATATAATTACCGGGAGTAAGCGCTAGAGCTTGTTTCCAATATTCGGCGGCTTGATCGAACCAAGCCTCCGCAATTTCCGAATTTCCTTGACGAATGGCCTGTTCTCCCCGGTCGGAATAGGCGGGTAAATTCCTTCCCTTAGAACCGTACTTGAGAGTTTCCGACCTCATACGGCTCAGCAGTCAAGTTCTTTTGGTGTCCTTTTTAATCTACCATATCGAATTGAATGAGATTTCTCATGGATTTATCCCATTTTTGTTCTCTCGAGTTAACCAAAACCAAAAGAGGTTATGAGTTTTAAACTTGAATTTTGCTTAATAATTTAATTAATAATTAAATCAGTTTTCTCTTTTTTCCCACCTTCATAAAGCATAGGCATTTCCACTATCATTAGCGTTTTCTAAAAAGGTAACTATCTCGATTTCATATATAAATTTATATAGAATCCTTGAAAAAGCCTTTCCTTTATAATTTAAAGAAAGGAAGAGGCTTACTATCTTTGGGATCAGATGCTACACCGCTGCTCAATACTTTAGGGGATCAACTCTATTACATAAGTTGATTCCTAACTTTTATGTCATATCATGACATAATAAGCAGTTCTTATTGTATCGGCCCAAAACCTCGCGAATTGATCTTTACGGTGCTTCCTCTATCAAATTGGATCCTTTATCCATAGAATAAAGTATTTAGGCATACCTATTTCTTCAGATTCATTATTTCAAATTCTAGGAAGTTTATTTCTTTGCTACAGCTGATAAAAATCGTTGTTTTGGACGATACATATGTAGAAAACCCATTTTTGTTCGAGTATTTATTAACAGATTTGCTCTTTCTTTTCCATTTTTATTTCTATAGTGGAGATAGTCGCACGTAATGACAGATCACGGCCATATTATTAAAAGCTTGTGGTAAGAACGGGTTTCGCTCTAGTGCACGAAAATAATATTCCAAAGCTTTCGTATGTTCTCCGTTTCTTGTGTGGATAAGGCCTATGTTATAGAGTATATAACTTCGATCATAGGGATCAATTTCTAGTCGCATAGCTTCATAATAATTCTGTAAAGCTTCTGCATAATTTCCTTCGGATTGAGCCGACATCCGTTACGGTCGTCATTCGATTCAAAGAATCTCCGTTTCAGAACCGTACATGAGATTTTCATCTCATACGGCTCCTCCTTTATGTACATAATGAGAATAATACATGGAATCAAAAAAAATGGAAATAGTCTCATTATAAACTGAGCGGGGCTGGTGTTTTTACAAGAAATCTCTAGCCAACCTTCTTGTAAAAGATCTTTCCTTAACATCAAGTATGTTGTTGGTACTAGATAAAAAAGGGTAACTCCAGCAATTTCTTTGTCTTAAACGCCTTTTAATTTTCAGGAATTAGTCACTTCAACAGTCTTCGATGGTTATACGGGTATCCAAAACACGAACGAGATGGATGTTTGTTGTCCCAACCATTCTTGTTAGCCTCGATCCTGATAAGGAAAAGGGATAATTTAATTTCTAACAAAGTTTTCGTGTTGTTGATTCCTAGGAGTAGTGCCTCTTCCTCTATGCCTCCTATTGGTACTAGTGGAATAGGTTTGACCTAACCCATAGGTGTAACCCTTCGCTCAATACTCTAGAATCGACAATTGAAGCATTTGAGGCTGCCTTAATCGGGGATACACGACAGAAGGGCTTGTTTTATTGAGAAACTTCACCTTCAACAAGCGTAGATTTATTTCACTAATTTTTTTTCTTTCTATACCCAAATAATATAATAATAATGCGTCTTTCTCCTAAGACTAAGAGCTAAGAGCGGTAAAAAATAAATAAAAAATATAAATAAAATAAATAGCTAAATTAAATTATAAAATAAATAAAAAGAAAATAATCAAATCGCACCATCTCGATAATAGGCGAATGCCTCTTTCTCGCCTGAAGTTGTCGGAATTATTCGTAATAAGATATTGGCTACAATTGAAAAGGTCTTATCAATAAAATTTCCATTTATTCGAGATCTAGACATAGACAGAAATTCATTCTATTATTTCTTATAATTCCCTTTCGTGAGAAAATAATCCCACAAACAAAGGAATTTTACAGTACGAAATAACATAAAAAAAAGACTCATTAAAATTCAACTTCTACTCAAATTGTTTCTTTTTGACAGGAATCAATAAAAACTAAGAAATATTTGAAGCCGATTAGATTTCATCCAAATTAAAATAGAATAACCGCCCTTTTGTGTTGTGTGTATAACGGGTATACGCTATACAATTCAATCTCCAAATTCCTGGGGCCTTTCATGAATTTTGAATAAATCTACGGGGTAAGAGGTTGGGGTAAGGGGTTCTTGTTGAAAGATCTAAAATTGGTAAAGTAATTTTAGAATTTTTATGAAAATAGAATAATAGTCTAAACTAAATAGAATCATGATCTAAAGATCGCTATTAAACATAGTCTAAAAAAATAGATTAATCGATGGAGTCGTTCCCATTCAGTGATTTAATCCGATATAAATATTCGAAAATAAAGTTGGGAATGCCGTCTTCGTAAACATGAATAGATACCTTTATTTATTTTTTGAACAGTTTTTCACAAAAAAATTATGTTTATCCCTCAACCTCGAATAAAGGTTTGGCAAAGTTTTTCTCTTTTTTATAGTTAAAATCGAGTGTACGCGCCTATCCAAAAATCTAATATGAATGAATCACTATTCACTCGGTTTATGAACCATAATCATTATGTAGGAGAGATGGCCGAGTGGTTCAAGGCGTAGCATTGGAACTGCTATGTAGGCTTTTGTTTACCGAGGGTTCGAATCCCTCTCTTTCCGTATCCTTTAACAATGGGCACCATTATTCCAACAGTTAGACCTTTCTTTGATATGTATTCTCGCATCCAAATTTCTGTGATATGGAAAACACTGAAAAGAATGGACAAGGAATGAAAATCCCCCTATTAATCTATGATACATGAATGGTAAAAAAATCTCCGGATAAAACCCCTTCCTCGGGTCTCTTTATATAGGTGAAAGGGAGGGCAAGATTTTCCGAATCCTTGTTAGTTTAGTTAGGTTTAAGTCTGACGAGAATAATATTCTACAACTAGCAATTCATTTATTTTCAAACCGACCCATTTACTATCTATTATTTGATTGACCGATCCTTTATATTGGAACGGGTGAAGAGTCAAATGTTTTGGCAATTCTTCACGGGAGGATGAATCAAGATAATTTTGAACCAGAGACTTAGATTTTTTTTGTTCATCCCTCACTGTAATAATATCTCGGGGTTTGCAGCGATAACTTGGTATATCTACCATACGACCATTAACTAAAATATGTCTATGGTTAACCAATTGGCGGGCTTGAGGAATAGTCGAAGCCATACCTAATCGAAAAAGGATGTTATCCAACCGCATTTCAAGTAATTGTAGTAAAACCTGACCTGTTGACCCTTTTGCTTTTCTGGCGATACGAACGTATTTAAGTAATTGTTCTTCTGTAAGACCATAATGAAAGCGCAATTTTTGTTTTTCTTCTAAACGAATACGATATTGCGATTTTTTACCGGGGCGTAATTGGTTTCGAAGATCGCTTCCAGCTCTAGGCTTTTTACTAGTTAGTCCCGGTAAAGCCCCTAGACGACGTATTTTTTTGAAACGAGGTCCTCTGTAACGCGACATAAAGCCTCCTTATGAAATTTCATAAACCTAAATGAAATTAAACTAAACTAAATGATAAATAGAAAAATGAAAAATAGAATCTAAATATAATAAATACTAAATTAATCGAAATTTATTGAAGCATTGTACTACAAAGAATAATTCGAAAGAATAATTAGATGAATTGGATCAATATCCTGGCCTTAACTTAAATATTATATTAATTCTATAATATTAATATAAAACTATTAACTATTAAATAATATAATAAAATATTAAGAATATAAAAAAAGAATATATAAAAAAAAGAATATATAAAAAGAAAATAAGGGTTCTTTTCTTGATTGATTTGGTCTACATAGATCGAACTTCTACAATTTTATTTTTAATAATTGAAAGTTCTTATGAAATAATAGATGGGTGCCCTTTTGGAAAAGGGGAAGAAACCCTTTCCATTTTTTTGATTTCACATTACCTGTAAAAAATCAAAATCAAAGATATGGAGAAAAAAAGCCAGCTATCGGAGTCGAACCGATGACCATCGCATTACAAATGCGATGCTCTAACCTCTGAGCTAAGCGGGCTCGCATAACATAAATTGTACACACATAGGACTTTAGTAACCTAATGGAGTCTTAGCTATTAACGGTTCATTCTTAACTCTTCACAACTTCATAATTAATATGAATGTAGAATAATTAATCTGAATATAAAAAAAAAAATATAAAAAATATAGAATTTCAAATAAATTTTGAATATTACAATTAATATAACGATATATAATTTTGATCTATTTATTATATCAAATATATGATTATCAATAAGCAATATCTTAATTAGCTTAATTAGATAGTAAGATCTTTTTTTTAATTCAATTGACATTTTCAATTCAAAATTATTTTTTTTTTTTTTACTATTTTATTTTCCTAATCTAATTCTATTTCATTATTGCTATTTCTTTAGTAATAACATATATATATATATTTCTATATAGTTAGAATTTTAAATAGAATCTGATAATTTAATATGATTAATTTAATACGATATAATAATAGAATATTAATACATAATAATATTGGAAATAATTTCATTCTAAATCTAAATTGATTTATTAAAAATTAATCAAAAAGCCAAAGGAATTATTATTAGTTATAGCCATTAGATTCGTTATGGTTATTAATAATAATTAATATTATACTAACTATTTAATTAATATTATACTAAAATTTCACAATTTAATTCCCTTTTAGTTATTTTGAGTTTGTAAAGATAAGAACTAAGACGAAAACAAAAGAATCGACCGTTCAAGTATTTTAAATTTCACGCTAAAAATGATAGAAATAGGGAAATATATGTCTAAGTATAGTAGAGATGTAATAATACTATAATATAATAATATTATAATATAATAATATTATATATATGTATAATATAGTATGTTAAGTATACTATATATATGGTATGGATCCATCTATATTGAATTATGGATACAGACATAATAAAATCTTTTCTTATTGGACCAAATATGAGGTTCCGGGAGAGATGAAAGAAGATAGACAAGAAAACCAAATAGAAGGAAAGGGTTTTCAATAGGAGAACCACTATCTAATGAATTCAAGAGTTCCAGCATAATATAAATGAAAGAAAAAGGAAAACGGTATCATAATGCGATCCTAATCAAAAACCAAAAGGGGGGATATGGCGAAATTGGTAGACGCTACGGACTTAATTGGATTGAGCCTTGGTATGGAAACCTACCAAGTGATAACTTTCAAATTCAGAGAAACCCTGGAATTAAAAAAATGGGCAATCCTGAGCCAAATCCGGTTTTCTGAAAACAAACAAGGATTCAGAAAGCGATAATAAAAAAGAATAGGATAGGTGCAGAGACTCAATGGAAGCTGTTCTAACAAATGGAGTTGGTTGCGTTGCGTTAGTAAAGGAATCCTTCCATCGAAACTCCATAAAATAAAGGATGAAGAATAAATCTATATACGTATACGTACTGAATTTCTTTTCATTTTTCATGAAAAATGAAAGAATTGTTGTGAATCAATTCTAAATTGAAAAACGAATCGAATATTCATTGATCAAATCATTTACTCCATCAAAATTTGATAGATCTTTTCAAGACTTGATTAATCGGACGAGAATAAAGATAGAGTCCCATTCTGCATGTCAATATCGACAACAATGAAATTTATAGTAAGAGGAAAATCCGTCGACTTTAAAAATCGTGAGGGTTCAAGTCCCTCTATCCCCAAAAAGGCCAAATGAATTCCCTAATTATTTATCCTATCCTCTCATTCCATTAGCGGTTCAAAATTCGTTATCTTTCTCGTTCATTATAATTCTACAAACGGATCTGAGCGGAAATTTTTTTCTTATCACTTATCACAGGCCTTGTAGTATATATGAAATACTTACAAATGAACATAAGTAATCCCAATATTAAATTTGAATAATTAACAATAATGTAATCCCTTTCCTCTTTTTAATTGACATAGCCCAAGTCGTCTATTAAAATAAAATGATGATGATGCATCATGAATGGTCGGGATAGCTCAGCTGGTAGAGCAGAGGACTGAAAATCCTCGTGTCACCAGTTCAAATCTGGTTCCTGGCACATAAGCGATTTGTATGATTATCTATTCTACAAATTAATTGATATGAGTCCGCATACATATTCTATACATAGAATAGATCATGATACATATTTATCCATATAAGTATCTGGGAATGTACCCCGACTCTTTTTAGAATAGTAAAAGATGAGTAAAGAGTATATGTTTATTATATAAAGTATGTAAAAGAAAATGGTAATACTTCATAGATCAAACAAAAGGTAAATTAGTTGGTTCAAAGACCTAAAAGTCTATTCTAGGA